TTTCAAATCTAGTTAAAAAAATATATATTTTTTTGACTCATCTCATTCTTCGTGTAGGATACCTCTTTTTAGTCTCATTCGATAGATTAAATGAGGAAAACTGCTCTACTATTTAATCTAATGAGTTCAAATTTAAGTAAATTCCATTTTAATAAAGTCGAAAGGGGCGTATTCTAGGGTCGCTTAAAAAAAAAAAAAAGACTAAAACAACTTATTTTCAAATTTTTACATATTCATTCAAAAAAAGTTATATGTTTTGACTTAAGTTAGATAATAGAGTTTTTTTTTATGTATTATTTTTTTTATGATTAATTTCTTAAAGAGTTTTTAAATTAATCAGTTACGTGAATTCTGAATCCTGAGATGCCAAAGACGATGAATTGAGTTCTTTTTATCTTTCTCCATTTTTGTTGATACCACCTATAATGATTGATAATTCAAAAATTTTCAATTGAATTTTTTTGATTCTTGGAACTAGTTATCTTTCTCTATTTCTTAAAATTTTTTTTTAATTGAAACTTAGGGAAGTACTTTAGAAACATATGTATAAAAAAACATATTTTATTGAGTCCCTTCATGCCTACTATAACTAGTTATTTTGGTTTTCTACTAGCAGCTTTAACTATAACCTCAGTTCTATTTATTGGTCTAAGCAAAATCCGACTTATTTGAAATTAATTGAATGAAGATTTTTTTATAAAAAAGGATTTCGGTGGTATTTCATATGTTCGATAGTTCCTTACCGTGTTAATTACCCAATTTTGGTCATTGAGATTCATCGGCAATACAGATTAAGAGCTAGGAATAGATAGTACCTCTCTTTTCTCCCTTTCAAAAATGAAAACAAAAGAAAATTGAAATGATTGAAGTTTTTTTATTTGGAATCGTCTTAGGTCTAATTCCTATTACTTTGGCTGGATTATTCGTAACTGCTTATTTACAATACAGACGTGGTGATCAGTTGGACTTTTGATTAATTAACATCTCTTTTTTTTTACTGACCTCCTTCTTGCTTTCATGTGCGGGAGGTCTAATTCAGATTGCTACTCAATGATTTGTGACCCGTGGAATTTTCACACAATCTAATAAACAAGAGGGAAATCACGCTCTGTAGGATTTGAACCTACGACATTGGGTTTTGGAGACCCACGTTCTACCGAACTGAACTAAGAGCGTTTTTCTTTTTTTTTATAAAAAACGAAAAGGCTATAAAGAGGACATTCTTTAACCCGAATCGATTTTGTACGTATATACTATATCATAGTATATCATAAATTTCAGAATTATATGTATGTACAATTTTATTAAAAAAAGATGGATCTAAAAAAGATCCCTCGTTACTGCTCAGAAGAGCAGTAATAGGTAGGGATGACAGGATTTGAACCCGTGACATTTTGTACCCAAAACAAACGCGCTACCAAGCTGCGCTACATCCCTTTCAATTGGTTTACAGTGTCATTGTAGAGAATTCCTATCTTGTTTTCCACATCCTTCTTCTTTTTTATTGGTATATCAAATTCATTTCTTCTTTTTTTTTTCTCATATCAGATAACAAACATATAATTAAAAAAATTACTTTTTTTTTACGAGAATTCTCTCAATTTCAATTTTACTTACATAAATAGGTGTTTCCATTTTAAAATGGAATCTATAAGATCGTTCTAGTAGACAATATTTCAATTCTAATTGGGAGGGGCGGAAGTTACGTATACAAATACAAGAACTTCTTAACTACATGTACATCTGTAGTTATATATATTACTATATATAATGTAATACAATAAATAAAGAAGAAAGAAGGAGGATTTCAAATGCGAGATCTAAAAACATATCTTTCCGTAGCACCAGTACTAAGTACTCTATGGTTCGGTTCGTTAGCAGGTTTATTAATAGAGATTAATCGTTTATTTCCAGATGCATTAACATTTCCCTTTTTTTCATTCTAGTTATTAACATCAGAAAGGGGTGAAAAATTTGAGAGATACAATCAACGATCGGGGACTAATCCCCCTTTTTTTTCTAATTCATTCTAAAAAAATAATTAGAAAAAGGGGGGGGCGAAAGGTCATAAAAATGAGGGTTCAGGATCCAATTAAATTAGTAATAGAACGAAAAAAAAAGTTTTGCTAGGGAAAGAGTATCCGATGAGATACTTAAAAAAAATACTGTACAAAGATTTTAAATAGAGTTTTCACAAAATCATTGTATTGCTTATTATTTTCTTTTTATTTAATTACTAATTAATATTCATTGCAACGAAATATTTCATAATTTTTTTTAGTTAACAGCTTCTATTTTTTTTGTTCTTGTTCTTTCTAGATCCTAAAAATCAAATAGAAGATTGGGGTGAATCATAAATCCAAAGGAGGTTTCATGGCCAAGGGTAAAGATGTTCGAGTAACAATTATTTTGGAATGTACCAGTTGTGTTCGAAATGATATTAAGAAAGAATCAGCGGGAATTTCCAGATATATTACTCAAAAGAATCGGCATAACACTCCTAGTCGATTGGAATTGAGAAAATTCTGTCCCTATTGTTATAAACATACAATTCACGGGGAAATAAAGAAATAGATCAAATTGAGTGCTTGTATGTCAACTTTTATTTTAAGAACAGGAATAATGCTAGTATCTATATATTATTACATATATATAAATATAAACAAATAAATCAATAGAAAGAAATCTAATCTTATATTCTTAATTCTATATAGAAACTCTATCCTATATAGAAATATAAATCGTTTTTATTTTGATCGGATCAAAATAGGATTTTAGAGATTAGGATTTTAGAGATAAGGAATAAAAAAATTATGAATAAATCTAAGCGACTTTTTACTAAATCCAAGCGATCTTTTCGTAGGCGTTTGCCCCCGATCCAATCGGGGGATCGAATTGATTATAGAAACATGAGTTTAATTAGTCGATTTATTAGTGAACAAGGAAAAATATTATCTAGACGGGTGAATAGAGTGACTTTAAAACAACAACGATTAATCACTATTGCTATAAAACAAGCTCGTATTTTATCTTTGTTACCTTTTCTTAATAATCAGAAACAATTTGAAAGAAGTGAGTCGACCCCTAGAACTACTAGCCTTAGAACCAGAAAAAAATAGACTTATTCTTCAATTGAATAACAATTCCAACCTGAAGAAATTAAAAAAGAGATTAACATTTTGTTCAAAAATCCAATCAAGAATCAAAATTTGATTGTTATGTCTGTGTCTGTCATAAAAAAAAAAAAGAAAAGAATCGTCGAAAAGAAAAAGAATAACTCTTTTTTTAGCGACTATATACTCTCGTTTTGTTTTGACGACTTTTTTATAATACTAATTTCTACTCTACCTTCCCCGAGCTCATTCTCCTTAGAACTCTATTTAAAATATTTTAGTGGATTTTTTCCAATCCCCTTATTCTTTTATCTCATTCGAAATCGTATAAAGACAACTCCTATTTAATAGAGCTATTTGTGCAAGTATTTTCCGATTAAGAAGTAATTGCTTTTTGTACAGATTGTGTATGAATCGGTTATAACTATAGAATACCCCCATTTCGTGAATTACGGCATTTATTCGAGTGATCCATAAACGGCGAAAATCTCTTTTTCTTTTACCCCTATCCCGATGAGCCGAAACTAAAGCTCTTATTCTCTGTTGAGTCATAGTTCGTGTAAGTCGTGAATGAGCCCCTCGAAAGCTTGATGCAAATAAACGAAGTTTTGTTCTACGCCTCCGAGCTATATATCCGCGTTTAATTCTAGTCATTGAATAAATCAAACTTTGATGAATAACTAATTCTTTTTTTAGTTATTCTTTTCCCCTTTACTAGTCTATTAATAACCAAACGAATTATTCCAATGTATAAAAAAAAATTCCAATGGCTTTTGCTACTCTAACCTTCCCCACCACTATTTTTTGCTAGGTATTTTCCTTTGCTTTGAAAGGAGAAATTGCCTTGATACTTGATATAAAAAAATAGAATAACTACAAAAAGTAGTAAATAGAAATGGATAAATAGTGGGTTCCATCGTTTCTATGGTTACTTCTAAAACGGTGAGGTCCTCTCTATACACCGGAGCTCCTTCTTTTAATTAATCAATACTATTGGTAACTTGTACAATTCACATTCTTTGGCTCTACCCCATCAATATTCCAGTAATTAGGTCTTTCACAATAAGATCCACTTTATACAGTAACGGTATTTCATTTGTAAAATAGATTTGGTCGTTTACCCTGTTAGTCCGTTCTTTTCTTTCAAGAGTGGAATCTTTTTAATAAAAAATAGAATTTCCCCCGCTTAATGGATAACCATTTGTTATCATTGGGGGTTTTCTAAAAAATGGAGTTGATTGGATTTGCACCAATGTAAACCATAAGTTTCAGACACAATAGAAGATATGAACAATCTATCTTTTTGAAATAATGAATCGAGTTCCTCCATTCTATTTTATTCACAGGTACTGATCCTTGATATTTCAAAAAGAATTTCCTTTTTGTGTCTCAGTCTATGATCTAAACGAGTCGCACATACACCCGAGTACATGTTCCTCGTCGCTGAGGGCATCCCCGAAGCGCTGGGGATTTCGTGACATTTCGGATTGGCTGTCTTGTATTTCTAATAAGTTGTTTAATGGTTGGCATACGGAATCATATAAATAATGGGCTGGTTTAGATTAGTTCTAACCGTCTAATTATGAATTACTTCTCTTCAAGATTCTCTTCAATATATTTTTTTTTATATTGAAGAGAATATGAAACTAAACCTTTAATCTAAAAAGATATAAAATTCAAAATTGTAGATTTGCATGAAATCGCTCCTATTTTTTATTGGACCGCTACAAGATCAACAATTCCATGAGCTTGGGCTTCTGTTGCTGACATAAAAACATCCCTTTCCATGTCTTCGGATACAACCCATATAGGTTTGCCCGTTCTTTGTACATAAACCCTTGTGATGGTTTCGCGAAGTTTTAGTAGTTCTTCCGCTTCCAAGATAAATTCTCCCGTTTGTGCCTCATAAAACGAACTAGCGGGTTGATGGATCATTACCCTGATGATATAATAGAAAATGTTCTTCTATTTCGCAGAATGAGGTGAGATAACCAAAAAAACAGAGAAAATTGAATAACCGTACAGGCTTTTTTTGTGCATTGCATACGGCTCCACAATGGAATTTACTTTTTTGACCTTTCCTTTTGACGAAAGAAAACAAAATATAGGTTGTATTATACGCAGATCCAGAAATCATCCAATTACCATCCTTCTTTTTTGTAGGAGTTAAAAAAATACTATGATGGTTCCGTTGCTTTATATATCATTTTTTGATTCGTCTATGATTCAGCAATCCCAAAGTGTATTTTTTTTTTAATATCAATTTTGTAAATAAGCTTCCGGTGTGAAAACAAAGTTTGTGACGCTGAGATGTGCCCGAATAGGTAAGATATCATTTGAAATACCCCTTCCTTATCTCATACTACTCTTTCAATATATAATCTCATTTTTTTTAATCTCAAAAATTTCATATCGAATTCGAAGTGCCATGCTATTATTACTTAACTAATTCATATTTTCGATGGCGAAGGCATAGTATTTTTTTCTCGAAAATAAAAAAACTCATTGGCGCCAAGCGTGAGGGAATGCTATACGTTTGGTAATTGCTCCTCCGACTAGGATAAAGGATGCTATTGAAGCGGCCAATCCCATGCATATTGTCTGTACATCGGGTCGCACAAATTGCATAGTATCATAAATAGCCATTCCCGATATTACCCATCCACCAGGAGAGTTTATAAACAAATAAAGATCTTTGGTATCCTTTTCTATACTGAGATATATCATAAGACTAATAAGTTGATTCGAGATTTCGGTATCAACCTCTTGGCCTAAAAAAAATAATCTTTCTCGATAAAGTCGGTTGATTAGGATAAAATTTTATTCCTTAGGAGCCGTACAGGCACCTTTTGATGCATACGGTTCAACAAAAATTGTGAAAAAATCAATGTGTCGATTCCAACCCCCCTTTTTTTCATAGAAGGTTTTTCTTTCTAACTTATAACGTAAGGACTTGCTCCAAAAAGTCAAAGAAAAAATATGTTTTGGCCCCTTTTATTAGATATTAGAATCCTATAATAAAACGATTGATTAAGCCTGTCAGACTAACTTGATTCATTGATATTTTTTTTTCATCGAGATTCAGTTGAAATGGCGATGGTTTTTTCTTGTTCCTGAACGGGCTTCTTCCTTTTTTTATTCCATTTTTTAGGTTTATGCTCTACCCCGAGTAAAAGGAAAAATTTGCCCGATTTTGATTTGCACATATAGGACAAATGAACCAAATACCGCGTCTTTTTTTACTACTCCTTCTTTTTTTTTCAATTCATTTCTTTCGCATGTCTTCTGTCAACTAGTCAACAAATTTTTAATTATATTATTTGATTTGAGCAACAGTCTGTTTTAGATCACCCTGTTTCAATTTTTTTTATTTTTTAATATAATTTTTTATCATAATTTTGCATATCATATAAGTAGTAATTATAAAAATATTATATATTAATTATCAATTGGGTTTTTGCTAAACGGAGCCTGGATACTTCATTTTATTAGTCCGATCACGTAAACCATAAAAAAATTTTGATAATCTAATATCAATCTAAATACTCCCTGCATTTAATTCCACTTTATTTTTTGCGCTTCGCGTTACAAATTTTTGATAATTCAATCAATCTTTTTGGGCGAAACAGAGGATATCTCGATCGAGGGAGAAAATGGGGAAATCCCATATAGCCCAATATATCTGACAAGTCGCACTATATGTCAACCCAAGATGTATCTCCTTCTCCAGGACTTCGAAAAGGTACTTTTGGAACGCCAATAGGCATTAAATGAAAAAAAAAGAGAATGAAGTTCTCTATTTCACTTTGATGTGGAAACGTAAGACTGGGGTTTCGTTTTTTAATACTATTATCCTTTTTTTGCTACTTTATTAATCATATTTAAATTAATCATATTTAATACATAAGTTGAATAAGCTAAAATAAAATATAAAATAAAAGTAAAGTAAGAGAGAATGAATAAAAATAAAGGCAATTTTTTACGAACGGGCTTCTGAATGATGAACAACAATAGCTATCTTGGTTCATATAAAATAGGATTCACTCCCATTGCGTATTGGTACTTATCGGATATAGAATAGATCCGCTTCCCTTTTTTCTTATGAATCGAATTGTTCCATTATTACTAACAGAATAGAACAAATATTAATCCTTTCTCCGAAATAATTACCTAAAAAAGGGGGGGGTCCGTAGCATAGTTTTTTCCAATGCAATAAAGTTACATAGTGTCTATTTTTCGTTGATAAAGGGGTATTTCCATGGGTTTGCCTTGGTATCGTGTTCATACTGTTGTATTGAATGATCCCGGTCGTTTGCTTTCTGTTCATATAATGCATACTGCTCTGGTTGCTGGTTGGGCCGGTTCGATGGCTCTATATGAATTAGCTGTTTTTGATCCCTCCGACCCTGTTCTTGATCCAATGTGGAGACAAGGTATGTTCGTTATACCTTTCATGACTCGTTTAGGAATAACCAATTCGTGGGGTGGTTGGAATATTACAGGAGGGACTATAACGAATCCGGGTCTTTGGAGTTACGAAGGGGTAGCCGGAGCACATATCGTGTTTTCTGGCTTGTGCTTCTTGGCAGCTATTTGGCATTGGGTATATTGGGATCTAGAAATTTTTTGTGATGAACGTACAGGAAAACCTTCTTTGGATTTGCCCAAGATTTTTGGAATTCATTTATTTCTTTCAGGGGTGGCTTGCTTTGGTTTTGGCGCATTTCATGTAACAGGATTATATGGTCCTGGAATATGGGTATCCGACCCTTATGGACTAACCGGAAAGGTCCAACCCGTAAACCCGGCGTGGGGCGTCGAGGGTTTTGACCCTTTTGTTCCGGGAGGAATAGCCTCTCATCATATTGCAGCAGGGACATTGGGTATATTAGCGGGCCTATTCCATCTTAGTGTTCGTCCGCCTCAACGTCTATACAAAGGATTACGTATGGGCAATATTGAAACCGTCCTTTCCAGTAGTATTGCTGCTGTCTTTTTTGCAGCTTTTGTTGTTGCTGGAACTATGTGGTATGGTTCTGCAACTACTCCCATCGAATTATTTGGTCCTACTCGTTATCAATGGGATCAGGGATACTTTCAACAAGAAATATATCGAAGAGTTAGTGCTGGACTGGCTGAAAATCAAAGTTTATCAGAAGCTTGGTCTAAAATTCCTGAAAAATTAGCTTTTTATGATTATATTGGTAATAATCCAGCAAAAGGGGGGTTATTCCGAGCGGGTTCAATGGACAATGGAGATGGAATAGCTGTTGGATGGTTAGGACACCCCGTTTTTAGAAATAAAGAAGGGCGTGAACTTTTTTTACGTCGTATGCCTACTTTTTTTGAAACATTTCCGGTTGTTTTGGTAGACGGAGACGGAATTGTTAGAGCCGACGTCCCATTTAGAAGGGCAGAATCAAAATATAGTGTCGAACAAGTAGGTGTAACTGTTGAGTTTTATGGTGGTGAACTCAATGGAGTGAGTTATAGTGATCCCGCAACTGTGAAAAAATATGCTAGACGGGCTCAATTGGGTGAGATTTTTGAATTAGATCGTGCTACTTTGAAATCCGATGGTGTTTTTCGTAGCAGTCCAAGAGGTTGGTTTACTTTTGGACATGCTTCGTTTGCTCTACTTTTCTTCTTTGGACACATTTGGCATGGTGCTAGAACCCTCTTCAGAGATGTTTTTGCTGGTATTGATCCAGATTTGGATGCTCAAGTGGAATTTGGGGCATTCCAAAAACTTGGAGATCCAACTACAAAAAGACAAGCAGTCTGATGCAACATTGCTTTTTTTCTTCTAGTTTCTGTTTGCGATTTTATTTAATAAGTAGGGTACTGCAGGAATCTTGATTTAAACCGCTGCCGTTTCTTTGACTCTTTTTCTTTCTTTATCCAGAGGGATACTCCCAAGTAAACAAAACAGGTATGAAAGCTATAATTGTAAACCACGATCAAATTTATGGAAGCATTGGTTTATACATTTCTCTTAGTATCCACTTTAGGGATAATTTTTTTCGCTATTTTTTTTCGGGAACCACCTAGAATTTCAACTAAAAAATGAAATTATTTTTCATTATCTTCATTGACGTAATCAGCTACCAAATATTTGGAGGCTGATTACGTCAACTAGTCCCCGTGTTCCTCGAATGGATCTCTTAGTTGTTGAGAGGGTTGCCCAAAGGCAGTATATAGAGCATACCCAGTAAAACTTACAAGTAACCCAGATATAAAGATGGCGACTAGGGTTGCTGTTTCCATTATTATAGAATTGAAAGACCACAATGGATCTATGCTAAGATCGTTTATTTACAACGGAATGGTATACAAAGTCAACAGATCGTAATGAATACAAAATAAGATTTATGGCTACACAAACTGTTGAGGATAGTTCTAGATCTGGTCCAAGAAGCACTACTGTAGGGAAGTTATTGAAACCATTGAATTCCGAATATGGTAAAGTAGCTCCTGGATGGGGAACGACCCCTTTGATGGGTGTTGCAATGGCTCTATTTGCGGTATTCTTATCTATTATTTTGGAGATTTATAATTCTTCTGTTCTACTGGATGGAATTTCAGTGAATTAAACTGAGAAAAATCTTGAAGTCCCAGCTTTTAGCTCGATACAAAAAAGTCAAGTATGTAGGTCTAAAAATTTTTGCCTATTCTCCTTTGGTAGCTCGACCGCGAAAATTTTTTCTGCATTGTATATTTCCGGAATATGAGTGTGTGACTTGTTAGAATGGACCCTATGGATAGTACAGAGAATGGGATCTGTCATCTTTATCAAGATGGTTTTACTTCGTCGGATATTAATTCGAGTATCCGGAGCACGAAATAGATCAAATAGATCACAAAGTATTCGAACTATGATTCATACT